CCCCGGAGCTACTTTACCATATTCCGAATTCAATGGTTTCAATAAATCCCCTACAATAGTTCGTCTTGGACCAGATCTAGAACTCCCCTCAACACTTTGTGTAGTCATAAATCCTTTTTTGTATTAACTGAGATCTGTTGACTTTGTATACTATTCCGTTGTAAATAAATGATCTTATCATAGATCCATTGTGGTCTGGAATTTCTTATTTTTTTATTATTATATAATAATGGAAACAGCAACCCTAGTCGCCATCTCTATATCTGGTTTACTTGTAAGTTTTACTGGGTATGCCTTATATACTGCTTTTGGGCAACCCTCTCAACAACTAAGAGATCCATTCGAGGAACACGGGGACTAGTTGAAGTAATGAGCCTCCCAATCTTGGGAGGCTCATTACTTCAATTAAGATAATGAAAAATCATTTCATCTTTTTAGTTGGAACTTTAGGCGGTTCTCGAAAAAAGATAGCGAAAAAAATGATTCCTAGAGTCGATACTAAGAGGAATGTATAAACTAATGCTTCCATAGATTCAATCGTGGTTTACAATTATAGCTTCCATACCTGTTTATTTAGAGCGTTCCCGGATAAAAAAAGAGCAAGAGTCAAAGCAAATAAAAGGCGGCGATTCAAATCAAGATGTTCTCAGTACCCTATGTCAAATTACAAAAAGAAAATAGAGACGAAAAATCAGAGATTAATGTTGTATCAAACTACTTGTCTTCTTGTAGTTGGATCCCCAAGTTTTTGGAATGCTCCAAATTCCACCTGAGCGTCTAAATCTGGATCAATACCAGCAAAAACATCTCTGAACAAGGTTCGAGCGCCATGCCAAATGTGTCCGAAGAAGAAGAGCAGGGCAAACGAAGCATGTCCAAAAGTAAACCAACCCCTTGGACTGCTTCGAAAAACACCATCGGATTTCAAAGTAGCACGATCTAATTCAAAAATTTCACCCAATTGTGCGCGTCTAGCATATTTTTTCACAGTAGCAGGATCGCTATAACTGACTCCATTTAGTTCGCCACCATAGAACTCCACAGTTACACCTACTTGTTCAACACTATACTTCGATTCTGCCCTTCGAAAAGGAACATCGGCTCTAACAATTCCGTCTCCGTCTACCAAAACAACTGGAAATGTTTCAAAAAAAGTAGGCATACGACGTACAAAAAGCTCACGCCCTTCTTTATCTCTAAATATAGGATGTCCTAACCACCCAATAGCTATTCCATCCCCGTTGTCCATTGAACCTGCTCTGAACAATCCACCTTTTGCCGGATTATTTCCAATGTAATCATAAAAAGCTAATTTTTCAGGAATTTTAGACCAAGCTTCGGATAAGCTTTGATTTTCATCCAGCCCAGTACCAACTCTTCGATATATTTCTTGCTGGAAGTATCCTTGATCCCATTGATAACGAGTGGGACCAAATAATTCAATGGGGGTAGTTGCTGAACCATACCACATAGTTCCAGCAACAACAAAAGCTGCAAAAAAGACAGCAGCGATACTACTGGAAAGCACGGTTTCAATATTTCCCATACGTAATCCTTTGTATAGACGTTGGGGCGGGCGGACACTAAGATGGAATAGGCCCGCCAATATGCCCAATGTCCCTGCTGCAATATGATGAGAGGCTATTCCTCCCGTAACAAAAGGATCAAAACCTTCCACACCCCACGCCGGATTTACAGATTGTACTTTTCCGGTTAGTCCATAAGGATCAGACACCCATATTCCAGGACCATACAATCCTGTTACATGAAAAGCACCAAATCCAAAACAAGCCACTCCTGAGAGAAATAAATGAATTCCAAAGATCTTGGGCAAATCTAAAGAAGGTTTTCCTGTACGTTCATCACAAAATATTTCTAGATCCCAATACACCCAATGCCAGATAGCTGCCAAGAAGCACAAGCCAGAAAACACAATATGCGCCCCAGCCACACCTTCATAACTCCAAATACCCGGATTCGTTATAGTTCCTCCTGTAATACTCCAACCACCCCATGAATTGGTTATTCCTAAACGAGTCATGAAGGGTATAACGAACATACCTTGTCTCCACATTGGATCGAGAACGGGGTCAGAAGGATCAAAAACTGCTAATTCATATAGAGCCATCGAGCCGGCCCAACCAGCAACCAAAGCTGTATGCATTATATGGACAGCCAGCAAACGACCGGGATCATTCAATACGACGGTATGAACACGATACCAAGGCAAACCCATGGAATACCCCCTTATCAACGAAAGATAGACACTATGTAACTTTATTGCACTGGAAAAAACTATGTTATGGACCTCCCTTTTTCAGTGGATTATCTCGGAGAAAAAATTCCATTTTTTTTTTTAGTATTTTAGTCATAATGTCACAATTATATTTGTAGGAACAAAGAGAAGCAAATCTATTCTATACCAGATAAGTACCAATACGCAATGGGAGGTTGACTCCATTTTAGATGAGCGAATGCATACAGATTTGTTCATCATTCAAAGAGCCTATTCGTCAGAATTTTACTTTATTCATTTTGTCTTCTTTTTTTTTATGTTATGAACTTATCGAATCCGCGCAAATAAAATAAAACATAAAAAGAAAGAAAATAGAAAAAATAAAATAAAAGCCAATATAATATTATTAAGACAATAAATTCATTGTTACGCTTTCACATCAAAGTGAAATAGAGTACTTTATTTTTTTTTTTATTCATTTAATGCCTATTGGTGTTCCAAGAGTCCCTTTTCGAAATCCCGGGGAGGATAGTTCAAATTGGATTGACGTATAGTGCGACTTGTCAGAGACATTGGGTCATTATGGGATTTCCCCGTTCTCTACCCCGATCGAGATATCCTCTGTTTCGCTAAAGAAGGATTGATTAAATCATCCAAAATTGAGAGCGTGAAGTGGCAATAAAGTGCAATTAGATCTATGCTTTGGAGGTATTCAGATTAATATTATCAATTAGAATAATTTATGGTTAGCTTGTTTGGACCAATAAAATGAAGTATCCAGGCTCCGCTTAGAAAAACCCAATTAGTACTATATCCATGATTACTATTTGTATCATATTCTATTTCTAAATTAGAAATAGGGGTAATTTCAAACTGCTAATCATAATCAATCGAATAATTTGATAAATACATCAAATATTTTGTGTAAGGCGTGAAATGAATTGAAAAAAAAAAAAGGAAGTTGTAGCAAAAAGACGCGGTATTGGGGGCATTTGCCCTATATGTGCAAATCAAAATCGGGCAGATCTTTACTCGGAGTAGAGCAGAAACCTAAAAGAATTAAAGAAGCCCACTCAGGAACAAGAGAATGTTATCGTGATTTGAATTGGATCCCGATGAAAGAATACATCAATGAGAAGTTAGTTTGATAAGTTTAATGATTTCTTTTTTTTTTTATTTCTAGGTAAACGGGCAAAAAAACCATCTTTCTTGAAAAATGGAGGAAAAACCCCTTCGTTATTCGTTAAAAGAGAAGTTAGAAAGTACTCACTATCAAAAAAAGGAGGGCTGGGATCTACATATTGATTCTTTTTTTTTTTTTTCGCGATTTTTGATGAACCGTATGCATCAAAAGGTGCATGTACGGTTCCTAAGGGATAGAATTTGATCCTAATCAACCGACTTTATCGAGAAAGATTACTTTTTTTAGGTCAAGATATTGATAGTGAGATCTCGAATCAACTTATCGCTCTTATGGTATATCTCAGTACAGAAAGTGAGATCAAAGATTTGTATTTGTTTATCAACTCTCCTGGCGGCTGGGTAATACCCGGAATAGCTATTTATGATACTATGCAATTTGTGCGACCAGATGTACAAACAGTATGCATGGGATTAGCCGCTTCAATGGGATCTTTTATCCTGGTCGGAGGAAAAATTACCAAACGTCTAGCATTCCCTCACGCTTGGCGCCAATGGGTTTTTATTTTTTATTTTATTTGAAAGAAAAAAGAAAACTATGCCTTCGCCATATGAAATATGAATATTAAGTAATAATAGCATGGCATTTCGAATTCAATATAAGAATTTTTTTTTATTTCGTTTTAACATTAGATTATGTATTGAAAGAGTAGTATGAGATATTAAGGGTAGTTCCGATTTTTTCTTATTTATCGGGAGCCTTTTTCAGTGTCGCAAACTTTTTTTTTTTTTTTTTTGTTTTCGCACCAGAAGGTTCTTAATGCTATTTATATTATTATTCTGAATTATGAAAGAGGACAAAAAAAAAGATTATATTCTTTTTTTTCATTTTTTTTTATTTGAAAAAAAAAAAGAAACTTTGGGATTGCTAAATCACCGATGAAATAAAGCAACGGAACCACCATAGTATTTTGTTTTTCTTAATTCCTCCCAAGGAAAGGGTGGTTATTGTATCATTTACCGACCTAGGCTTTGTAGACTCTCTATTTTTCTTCGGTAAAAGTGAATTCTCTTGTAGAGCCGTATGCAATGCGCAAACAATGCCTGTACGGTTGTTCAATTCTATCTTTTTTTTTTTATTCTTTATCTCTTCTCGTGACCTTCTTATGCGAGATAAAGTAACCTTTTATTATCTTATATCATCAGGGTAATGATCCATCAACCTATTGCTGGTTTTTATGAAGCACAAATAGGAGAATTTGTCCTGGAAGCGGAAGAACTATTGAAACTGCGCGAAATCCTCACAAGGGTTTATGCACAAAGAACAGGCAAACCCTTATGGGTTGTATCCGAAGACATGGAAAGGGATGTTTTTATGTCAGCAGCAGAAGCCCAAGTTCATGGAATTGTTGATCTTGTAGCAGTTGCCTAAAAAATAGCAGGAATTTCACACAAATTGCGATTTGGGATTTTAGTTTCTTACCGGGGTTTAATATTCTATTAATTTGAATTTTCTTAATTTTAATAAAATATAAAATATTAAAATAGAATAGGAATATAGAAAGAATTCATAATCATCCGGTTAGGATCGATCTAAACCAGCCCGTTATGCAGACGATTCAACATGCCAACTATTAAACAACTTATTAGAAACACAAGACAGCCAATCAGAAATGTCACCCAATCCCCCGCTCTCGGGGGATGCCCTCAGCGCCGAGGGACATGTACTAGGGTGTATGTGCGACTCGTTCAGATTTCAGATTGTGGGTTGGGACAAAAGAAAAGAAAGAATTTTTCCACTATCCGCGATCAGTACCGATGAATAGGATAGAATGGAAAACTCCCTTTCACTATCTAAAACGAAAAAAAAAAGATCTAGAATATCCTTCTATTGTGTATCAAATTTATGGTTTCTATTGGTGCAAATTCAATTACTTCAATTTTCAATTGAAAATGCGAAAGAATTCCCCATTGGTAGCAAATGATTATCTGTTAAGCAGGGCAAATCTTATTAAAAAGCCGAAAATGGATGCCTCCACTCTTACAAGAACGGACTAAGAAGGTCAGCTAATCAACTAATCCGCATAATTAAATACCGTTACTGTAAAAAAGGATCTCGTTGTGAAAGACCTACTACTGGGGAATTCATGGGTAGAGCCAAAAAGTGTGAACTGTACAAATTAACAATAGCATTGATTCAATCAAGCAAGTAGGGGGCTCCGGTGTATAGAGAGGACCTCACCGTTTAAGAAATAACCATAGAAACGATGGAACCCACTATTTCTTTATCCATTTCTATTTACTACTTATTTTTATTTACTATATTTTTGTTTGATACCTAGTACCAATAAAATTTCTTATTTCAAGGCGAAATGCTTACTTATATAAAATATAAAAAAAGAAAAAATCGTGGTTGGGAAGGTTAGAGTAGCAAAAGCCGTTGGAATTATTATTTTATACATTGGAGGAATCCGTTTTGTTATTCTAGAAAAGGGAAAAAGAATAACTGAAAGAAAAGAAATCAATTAGTTATTTATCAAAGTTTCGTTTATTCAATGACCAGAATTAGACGAGGATATATAGCTCGTAGGCGTAGAACCAAAATTCGTTTATTCACATCAAGCTTTCGTGGGGCTCATTCAAGACTTACTCGAACTATTATTCAACAAAAAATAAAAGCTTTTTTTTCGGCCTATCGGGATAGAGATAGGCACAAAAGAAATTTTCGGTGTTTGTGGGTCACTCGTATAAATGCAGCAATTCGCGAGAATGCAGTATCCTGTAGTTATAGTACATTAATAAACAATCTGTACAAGAGACAGTTGCTTCTTAATCGTAAAATACTTGCACAACTAGCTATATTAAATAGGAATTGCCTTTATCTGATTTCCAATGACATGATAAAATAAGGAGATTGGAAGGAATCCTTCGGAATGTTTGACATGGAATTCCTTGGAAAATGAATTACGGGAAGGTAGAATAGAAATAAGTATGATAAAATATGATCATAATATGATCAAGTAGTCAAACTGAACAAAAACATTCAATAAAAAATATTTATTCTTTTTACTTTACCCAATTCGTTTTTTTTACGACACGACAATCAAATCTGGATTCCTGGATTTTTCTCGAACAAAACATCAACCGACATTTGAATTCGGATTTAAATTTTGATTCAATTGAAGAGTAAGCCTATTTTTTTCTGGTTCTAAGACCCGTAGTTCTAGCGACCAACTCGTTTTTTTTTTCAAATTGTCTTTCATTATTAAGAAAGGGTAATGAAGATAAAATACGAGCTTGTTTTATAGCAATAGTAATTAATCGTTGTTGTTTTAAAGTCAATCTATTCACCCGTCTAGATAAAATTTTTCCTTGTTCACTAATAAATCGACTAATTAAACTCATGTTTCTATAATCAATTCGATCCCCCGATCCAATCGGGGGCAAACGCCTACGAAGAGATCGCTTGGGCTTAAGAAAAAGTCGCTTGGATTTATCCATGGCTTGTTTTATTTTATTCCTTATTTCGAGAATCCTATTTCCTTCGATCGGATCAAAAATGCTAATGATTTAGAATTAAGAAATAGGATTTTGCTTATGATATGCTAATATATGATATGTTAATATGTCATTTTTCATCTTCCTTGTAAAAGTCACACGCAGTTGATCGATTCCATCTATTTCTTTATCTCCCCGTGAATTGTATGTTTGTAACAATAGGGACAGAATTTTCTCAATTCCAATCGACTAGGCCTATTGTGTCGATTCTTTTGAGTAATATATCTAGAAATGCCTATTGATTTCTTATTAACACTGTTTCGAACACAACTGGTACATTCTAAAATAACCCTTATTCGGACGTCTTTACCATTGGCCATGAACCTCCTTTTGGTTTTTATTCACTCAACTCTTCTATTTTCCTATCCGAAACGAAGAAGAAAAGAAGGAAAAAATACAAGTTGCTAACTCGAAATCAAATTATGAAAGATTTTGTTGAAGCCAATATAGTAATAGTAAAAATAAGTAATACAATTATTTTGAATTCTATTTACATTAGAAGTTTAGATTAGAATAGAAGTACAGTCCTTCTATTTTATTTCAACTTCTTGTATGATACTGTTGCCCTAACCGCACTTCCACTTCTGTTCTCTTAATTTTTAATTTAATTAAAGTAAATTAAAAAGTCAATTTACTTGAAGCTTGAACCCAGTTCCGAGTTTGGCTGAGGTTGAATCCACTTTTATTCTTTCTCTTTTCTAACTTATTCGAATTAGAAAAAAGGGGGTAGTAGTCAGAGATATTTAATTGTATCTCTAATTTTCTTCACCCCCCCGTGTTAATAACTAGAATGAAAAAAAAGGGAATGTCAAAGCATCCGGGAAAAAACGATTGATCTCTATCAATAGACCTGCTAAAGACCCGAACCATAGAGTACTTATTACTGGCGCTGCGGATAGATATGTTTTTAGATCTCGCATAAAAAATCCTCCTTCTGTATTCTTTATTGTAATACATAACGGCAATACATATATGATCATATGTATATATGTAGTTAAATTAAAGGACACTCGCGTTTGTTTTGTACGCGGAATTCCTAATTCAAATTGAGAAATGTACAATGATTTGATAGATAAAATTTTCCTTTTCTTTTTTTAAAAGAACAAAACACGTCTCTTTCCGTCCGGGCATTCACGAAATTTATGTCGGGTTTCATATTTTTTTTTTTCATATGTATATAAGTTTATTATTATATGTTATATGATATGAGACAAAAAAAAAAGAAGAAATGGCAAGATAAATTATGTATCTCAATGGAGAAAATGAAATGAAATAAGTATGTGGAAAACAAGACAGGGATTCTCTACAATGACATTGTAGACCAATTAAAAGGGATGTAGCGCAGCTTGGTAGCGCGTTTGTTTTGGGTACAAAATGTCACGGGTTCAAATCCTGTCATCCCTATTTATTACTTCGCCTCTGAGCAATACAATAACAAGGGATCAATTGAGATCAATTAAAATTGGGCATACCTAATCATAAATTAATATGATATTATTTATTATATTTATATATAATATAGTTTATATATGAGATAGTATAGGCATTCAAGATGTAGTGGAGTAAAATAAAAAAAGAATCTTTTTACTTACAGCTTTCTTTTTTGTAATAAAAAAGGCGCTCTTAGTTCAGTTCGGTAGAACATGGGTCTCCAAAACCCAATGTCGTAGGTTCAAATCCTACAGAGCGTGATTCCATTCTTGTTTTGTTAAGTCAAAAATTTTAGGGAAAAGCTTGAACAGCAATCTTAATTTGACCTCCTGTGGATTAAAAAAAGGAGGAGGTCAAAAAAAAGGGTAAAGGGTATTAATTAATCAAAGATCCAACTGGTCACCACGTCTGTATTGTAAATAAGCAGTTACGAATAATCCAGCCAAAGTAATAGGAATTAGACCTAAGACGATTCCAAATAGAAAAACTTCAATCATTTCAATTTGTTTGAAAAGAGAAAAAAGGAGGTAATATCTATCCTTAAATATTAATCCATATTGCCCATAAATCTCAATAACCAAGAATTGGAAATTGACACGGTAAGGAACTAGAAAATGGAACACTGCAAAAAAAAAAAATTTTTTTTTTTTTTAATTGTTCATTCAATTAATTTCAAATAAGTCGTATCTTGCTCAGACTAATAAATAGAACTAAAGTTATAGTTAAAGCTACTAACAGAAAACCGAAATAACTAGTTATAGTGGGCATGAAGGAGCTAAATAAACTATTTTTTTTATCCATATATTTGTAAAGCACTTTCCTAAATTCAATTTTTGAAAAATACGAAGATAAGCAAAAATACCAATTGAAAGTTTTTTATTTATTAATCATTTATCAATCATTATCATTATAGATTATAGACAGCACTCGCAAAAATAGAGCGATATAAGTAGAAAAAGAAATCAACTCATCATCTAAAACATCTACCTATCCTATCTCCGAATCAAAAGATTCATTGGACAACTCTTGAGAAATAAAAGAACAAACTAAATTGAAATATTAAATAAATATAAAAATAATAATATATTAGAAGAACTGTGTTGTATAACTTCATTCAAAGAAAGTTTCTTTGAATCAAATCACTACGGAATAAAATTGGAAAATCATTTCTATGTTGATCACTTCTTTTAGTTTATTTATTATTTATTTATTTGTATCGAATCCATTTTTTTTTACTTTCATTTTTTAATTTTAACTTATTTCATTTTAACTTATTAGATTTCTTATTCGATTTATTCACATAATTTTCTTAGTAGATACATTCACATAATATCTCGAATAAGAAGAAAAAAAAAAAACCTCTTTAAAACCTCTTTGTAGTTTAATTAAGTATCAAGAAAAACCTTTTGCATCGAATACAAGAACAAGAATACACACATTCCGAATATTGATTATTACAATTCTTTTTTCGCTGTTCTCTCGAATATTCTCTACTGCCAGTACTTGTTTCTGGACAACTAATCAATTCCTTAAAATGAAAAAAGGATTTCAACAAAAAACTCTTATTCTACAAGTACGAAGGGGGGGGGGGTTAGATTTCGCATCTAATTGAATTGTGAATTCAGGGAATAGGCT